GAATACGATTGAAGTGTGTATGAAGACTTGTATTTATTAATACACATGTGCAGATATATATATAGTTATATATATCTCCTCCTTTACTACAGTTCTATTGGGGACACCACATGTCGTACTCTATCCAAATTTCTATTTTCTATTCAATGAAAAATTGTAAGAATTGAATTCCGAAAATTTCCTATAGGCATCTTATATAGATAAGATACCCAATTAGATTTAGATAATAGTAATCGTTTCTGTTCTGGGGTTTACATATACTCATAATCGCTATTATAATTTGAATTAAGAAGGATTTTTTTATGGTTATGGAAACGAATCAATACGGATTAGTAATGATTAGTTATGTATCAATTTCAATTTAGTTAGGTAAGGTGTATCAATTTGGGGATTTTTTTCTTATATCATTAGGGAAACCGAATTTTCAATTTGAATCCAAGAATCATTTATGAATTCACAGTCAATAGTTAAAGTTAACGGTTCCCATTTGTCCTGAATTTTTTCTTTTGGGACTGAAAATCCACCTTTTATTTTCTTTCAATAGAAAAAGAAAGCAAAGTTTTTCGGGTTTTAGATATTGTGTGTTGTAAGATACTTATCAATCGAAGAGATAGAGCCAATCCAATATTTTGTATCGTTTTGGCGGCATGGCCGAGCGGTAAGGCGGGGGACTGCAAATCCCTTTTTCCCCAGTTCAAATCCGGGTGTCGCCTCATCAACAAACAAAAGAATCACAATACCTTCTTCTGTTTTGCTGATATAACTTTATCATTTTTTTTTCCAGCAGAAGTAAACAGAAGAAAAAGCCTCTTTAGATTTGCTTGATTCTGAGCATCGTTGGGGTTCTCTAAAATGCTATAAATCCTTGCGTCTAGGTTTCAAGAATTTAGTAGAGTAATGAAAAAGGAATCGTTAAATCTTGATATGATAGCCCTTCGACTACTAATGTAGTGTCTACTGATTGGGTCTTGAATTAGATTGGATAGACAGATAGGGAATCTAATTTCATTTTAAGTTACGGAAAGGAGGAAGATACTTTATATACGGACTCATGAAAGTATCTGAGTGCTCGAGCATTCAATCAATATTATATTGAATGGATAATTGGCTTTTTTAAGATTCAAAAAAAAAAAATTCTTTCTTTTCGATAAGCTCTAGTCACGCATGTAGTAATAGGCCATCCCATCTCCCGATTGTCTCTATGAAACAATCGGGAGACAGTAAAGATTAGATCAAATGAGAAAGGAATATCGGGGGTATGTGATAGATAGTGATCTATCTTGATTCTCTATTTTTAGACTTTTTACTTAATGTAATGAAATGCAGGGCAAGAAAAGAAAGACTAGGTCTTATTATTCCTACATGTTACTAACACTCCTTTGATACTTCCAAGAGTTTCTCTGCCTCTTTTATTTACTTGTGCTTAATTTTTTCGATTATACTAGAAATCATATAATAACTTGTTATAATTCGATTTTTGGATTGTTTCATCAATGGTGTTGTGCCCGAATCTCTTTTTGACTATGCGCTAGTGATTCCACTATTATTAGTGAATAATAATTATTAGTGAGCAATAATGGAATAATTCTTTTATATTCATAGAGATAGGGGACATAATTCACATGGATATGGTAAGTCTCGCTTGGGCTGCTTTAATGGTAGTCTTTACATTTTCTCTTTCACTCGTAGTATGGGGAAGAAGTGGACTCTAGAAGTACTACTAATTGAAGAATCAAACTGTATCGATTGTTTTTGTTTTATTTTATAGATCGTTCTGCAAAACTTTTTTTTGACTGTTCAAAAAAAAATTTTGAACAGTCAAAAAAAAAGAGTTCTGTTATTATTATAAGTTTTTAAGTGGATACATACTTTCGACACGAAAGAACATAGACATAGTGGTTGTCCAATGAGATACTACGCATAATAATAGACTACCTCATAATAAGATAGTACCTCGGGGTAGCCACCCACATATTACGTGCTTACCACTTGTTTTATTTATTATTATTTTATTAGTATTTTAGTTATTTTCAAAATAGGATTTATGCTTGTTTTATGGAACTCATTTCATATCATGGTTCAAACGTTAAAGATGGGGTTTGCTAATTCTTTTCGAAATCCGAAAATCAAAAGTTCCCACAGAACCGAACCCCTGGATCAGCTGTCAACTGCTCAATCAATTACTTCTTTCGAATGCTAAAAAAAGATTAGTGGCCTTTCGATTATTTCATTTCAGATTCATTGGAATCAACATGAATTATGAAGCAAAGAAATAGAATTGGGCCACTATGTATATTATATTAACATTACATATATGTAATTGATATGATATCTATATATAAATCGAAAGATATATATCTTAGATTCATCTATATTCAAATTGATCTATATTCAACCTCGATTTTTATACAGTACAATTTTATACACTTCAATAACAATAATAGATAGTATGGTAGAAGGATTCATATATTTCTTTCTACCATACTATCGGATCTCATAGAATACTTCTCTCGTAGAATACTGATAATTCTAGTCCGCCAATTTCATTTAAGACGCGAAATTACAATCCTTTTCATTTTTCTTATCTTCAATCATTGATAAGAACTAAAAAGTCAAGGTTAATTCAAATTAATCACTTTGACTGATTGTTTTTACGTATATTATAAGTAAAAAGGCGGTAGGAACTAGAATGAACAGTGCAGTAGCAATAAATGCGAGAATATTTACTTCCATAATCTCATCGTTTCATTTTTTATTCGCAATAACTCGGGATTTAATCCCATAGAGATGATAAATGTTTCGCTTGTAAATTCAATGGGATGCATTGCATCTCGATGATATCGAATCGTATTAAAATATCATGAATAACAATATCTGAGCTATCAAATCGATTCATCGTCGAGAATTGAATAGTATAACATAGGAAGATCTTTTATCCATACCGAATTCAAACAAAATGGGATTCCTGATGAAATCAAGAATTTCTTTACTTTTTTTTATTTCTCATTTTTTTCATTCTTTCTTTTCTTGCCCTCTTGTCCAATGCAATCATCTGATGAAGTCTCATCAGACTACCTTTACCCTCACATTGGTTATAAACAAACTCAAGCAAACAATAGCAGCGAAATTCAAAAAAGGAAAAGGAGAGAGGTTCGAACTAAACTCGTTCCTTTTTTTGTACTGATCAAATCTTCTTAAAAACAATAAATAAAAAATCAACTAAACTTAAACTTTCAAAAATTCTTAATTCCCTCACCTCACTAAGAGAGATAGATGGGATCCTTGTTTGTATTAATATCCTCTTTCCTTGAATTAGTAGTGGGACGTATATATCAAAAGTGAAGTGTGAAATTTGAATGAGATAGATTGTTTCAAATTCAAATTAGTAATTGAATTTACTAATTGAGGTTACACAAAATCGGAGCCAGCACGGATATATTTTGCTTTAAGACGAAAAATTCGATCAAAGTTTACTATGTTAAATTTATTTTGTATCGTCCAAATTAATTCCCTTTGTGTATGTGCTTCCCGGAAACGTATAGTACTCTATTCCATTACAAAAATCAGGCGTAATCAAAAAAGCTAGACCCAGTACGGTATTCCTTCGAATCCTGAATATGATGCTACCAATAATTGTGGTAATTCACATATGTCACATATATCTTTCTCCCATCAATCAGTACTCGTTGAAGAAATCGAAATTCCCATATTTTTTTGATGAAAAATGTGGAAAAAAAAATAAGAGAGATCCCGTTTGGAATAAAATTCAGTTATGTTATCTGTTCTCTCTTTCACAGGAAAGGAAGAGATGAATTGATGTATTTTTTTATTGGATTTGGATCAATCGGGACTGACGGGGCTCGAACCCGCAGCTTCCGCCTTGACAGGGCGGTGCTCTGACCAATTGAACTACAATCCCAGGGAAATAAAGTGTACAACATATGTTGTTGATTTAATTTCCTTCAAACCTTTCTATGTAGATTTTTGATTCGAATTGTCATATTCTAACAGACAGAGACATGAGTAATAGATTGATATGCGCGGGGACATGTACTTTAGTGAGAGGAGCATGGATTAATAGTCATTTTTTCGTTATTGTCAAATTGATTGCTAATCAATCTGTCAATGAATAAAAAAAGAGTTTTTTTTTTTATTCTTCCGTATCCAGTCAAGCATTTCCGTCGAAGGACAAATGGGTTATATCATTTTATGGTGGATCCGCGAATTATTGGGCCGAGCTGGATTTGAACCAGCGTAGACATATTGCCAACGAATTTACAGTCCGTCCCCATTAACCGCTCGGGCATCGACCCGGAAAGAATCAATTCCAAGCTTATTGATAATCCATGATCAACTTGCTTTCGTAGTACCCTACCCCCAGGGGAAGTCGAATCCCCGCTGCCTCCTTGAAAGAGAGATGTCCTGAACCACTAGACGATGGGGGCATACTTGCCCGACTGCCATCATACTATGATCATAGTATGAATAGTTTTTTGAAATTGTCAATATAAATATTAAATATAATGGACTAATTCGAAGGATTTTTCTGTCTTTCATTATTCCATAGAATTTTTTGATTTGTGATTTATATTTATGAATCGTTCATTCTAATCACCATTCCCCATATAATTCTATATATAAATTCTTTTATTTTAAAAAGAATTGCATTTTTTTTTCATTTTCGAATGTAAATATTATACATAAATTTGTAAATTTGAATATATAGTTATATTAATTCCATTATACCATTATAGAATATCAAATGAAAATAGTGATTAGAAGAAACGTCTAAAAAATGAAAAAAAAAATACTAAATATTCGAAAAGAAAATATTATTTAAATAAAAAAATAATACGAAGGCTAGTACCCTTCGATTGGTCTGCCATATGCTATAAACGGGATTAAACTCCATTTCTCATACTTTCACTCATTGATTCACTCATTGTTAAGATTAGGTTAGGTAGGTATATTTCGATCTCACACTAAGCCAAGAAATTAAA